ATTGGGATGAATTTGAATCTGATTCTGATTGGGATGAATTTGAATCTGATTCTGCTTGGGATGAATTTGAATCTGCTTGGGATGAATTTGAATCTGATTGTGGTGAATCTGATTCGATTGAATCTGATTCGAGTGATTTTGATTCGATTGAATCTGATTCGAGTGATTTTGATTCGATTGAATCTGATTCGATTGAATCAGATTCAAGTGAATCAGATTCGAGTGATTTTGATTCGATTGAATCTGATTCGAGTGATTTTGATTCGATTGAATCTGATTCAAGTGAATCTGATTCGAGTGATTCTGATTCGAGTGAATCTGTAGATTCGAGTGAATTGGATTCGGAAGAGGAGGAGGACGAACCTTATATAGATCGTTTTTATTCTTATCAAGAAGAGACGGGATTAACCGAAGCTGTTCAAACAGGTACAGGTCAACTAAACGGCATTCCCTTAGCAATGGGAGTTATGGATTTTCGGTTTATAGGGGGTAGTATGGGATCGGCCGTAGGCGAGAAAATCACTCGTTTGATCGAGTATGCTGCCAAGAATTCCTTACCTCTTATTCTAGTATGCGCTTCCGGAGGAGCACGGATGCAAGAAGGAAGTTTGAGCTTGATGCAAATGGCGAAAATATCTTCCGCTTTATATGATTATCAAGTGATTAAAAAGTTATTTTTTGTATCAATCCTTACATCTCCTACGACTGGGGGGGTTATGGCTAGTTTTGGCATGTTGGGAGATATCATTATTGCGGAACCCAACGCCACTATTGCGTTTGCGGGTAAAAGAGTAATTGAACAAACATTGAACATCGAAGTCCCTGAAGGTGTACAAGAGACCGAATTTTTATTCGATAAGGGCTTATTCGATCTAATCGTACCACGTAATCCTTTAAAGCGTGTTCTGAATGAGTTATTTCATCTCCACGCTTTGACTCATTAGAGTATTAAATTAATTTATTAAATTTTTTTTAGTACCATAAGAGTAATAAATTCACGAAAGAACGTTGGGGATAACAGTTTTCTACATATTTATGATTCGTAATTAGGAAAATACGATAAGAGAGTGAAGTCTTTCTGCCGCGAAATTAAGTCGGGCAAGAGACGTAATAACTAAAAGGAGTTTCGCCACCCCTTTCTTACTTATATTTTCTATATATAGTAAAGTAGAGAGTCTTTCATATTTCTATTGCTATATATATCTATATATATAGCATATCTGCCCCCCGGAGAATCCCCCTTACTATTTTATTTATTTAGCCGAATGATAATGAATTTTTCGGGAATTAAAAGGGGGGGCTCCTTAAATTTTTATTAATTTATTCAAGTAACCTAAATTTTGAAAATTAGAAAAAAAAAAGCCTATTTGGCTAATTTTAGACTCCTTGCACTTTATTCTCTATTCTATATACTCACTTAAAATATACTTAGTATAATAGAATTATAGAGGAATTCGAATGATTCGAATATAACAACTTCAAACTCAAAATATAGTATACCACTAAATAAACGATACAAATAGTAAATCGAGGTGCCCGTTCTATGACAATTATCAACATCTTACCTTCCATTTTTGTGCCTTTAGTGGGTTTAGTATTTCCGGCAATTGCAATGGCTTCTTTATCTCTTCATGTTCAAAAAAACAAGATTTTGTAGGTCCGGCAGGGGCGAGAAGACCTAGGCTTGGATCCTAACACGGATATCTAGTTAGTATAATATAGTCATAAGTGGCTTCCTTCAAACCTAAATGCACGGGATTCTTCTACAGGCCTAAAAATGATATATGAGTAAATGAACTAGCGAAAAAATCGAAATTGTGGCCCATACCTGAAATAATAAAGAAAAGCTCGTATTATGTAGCTGGGAAATCGTATGAAAGGTTTCCCAGTCTTTTCGATGTAATGAATTCGCAGAATTTATACCAACAGCCCACTTTCAACTAGTGGGATTGGGCCAAAGTTACTTTGGAAATGTCAAATTCATTTGGGCTAGTCTTCCACTTCCAATAAAATGCAACGGGATTTAGTATGAGTTGGCAATCAGAAGGTATATGGATAGAACTTATAGTGGGGTCGCGAAAAATAAGTAATTTCTGTTGGGCTTTTCTACTTTTTTTAGGTTCATTCGGGTTTTGGGGGGTTGGCTTTTCGAGTTATCTTGGCAGAAATTTTATATCTTTGTTTCCCTCTCATCAAATCAACTTTTTTCCCCAAGGGATCGTGATGTCTTTCTACGGGATCGCAGGTCTATTTTTTAGTTCTTATTTGTGGTCCACAATTTGGTGGAATGTAGGTAGTGGTTATGATCGATTCGATCGAAAAGAAGGAATCGTGGAGATTTTTCGTTGGGGATTTCCCGGCCAAAATCGGCGTATTTTACTACGATTCCTTCTGAAAGACATTCGGGCTATCCGAATAGAAGTTAAACAGGGTATTTATGTTAGGCGTGTCCTTTCTATGGAAATCCGAGGGCAGGGGGTCATTCCTTTGATTCGTACTGATGAAAGTTTGACTCCAAGGGAACTTGAGCAAAAAGCAGCGGAATTGGCCTATTTTTTGCGTGTACCGATCGAATTGAACTGAATAATGAACAGTTTTCTTAGCAAGAGGGCAAGTACCCTTCTTTTCGACCGCACAATTTAACGTAAATTTATTCACAATACTGCTGAACCGAAGAAGATGTATATTCTATATGAAATAATTGGAAATAGAAAACGCACCTTTCTTTGTGCACAAAAGTTATGCCTATATTATCGAAATTCACCAAATTCAGTAACAAATCGAAATAGAAATAATAGAAACTCATCATATAGATCAAAAAAAGCATTCCAGAATAAAATATAGAAAAGAGATTTTTATTTTCCGAAATTTAGATTAATTATTCTTGTGGACTCTCGGCAATCGGTTACTTTTTTTCGAACTACTTTCTATTTGAATAGAAAGGAAGTCTTTTATCTTGAAATCTGAATTTGAAGTGGCCTTTTGAGAATTTGTCGAAAAGAAGAAATTACCTGGAATTTGGATAATTGAAATATAGGGAAACAATATTTTTTGTTCATTGGGATACTCTTTCTTAGGCTATTTACGTATTCTTTTTAACGAACTACTGACTCAGAAATCAAAAATAGGTAATAGATTCATAAGTTTGAAACCTAGTAATAGACCCTATACCCGATAGAAGATAGAAATCATAGATCGTATAAAGTCGACGTCTGGGATGGGTTCATTAAAAACTTACGGATGAAAAAATGAAAAAAAAAAAAACGATTCCCCTTTTCTATCTTACATCGATCATATTTTTACCCTGGTGGATCTCTTTTTCTTTTAATAAAAAGTTGCAATCTTGGCTTATTCATTGGTGGAATACTACTAAATCTGAAAGTTTTTTAAATCATATTCAAGAAAAGAGTATTTTAGAGAAATTCATCGAATTAGAAGAACTCCTCTTATTGGACGAAATGATAAAAGAATACCCCGAAACACTGCGACAAGAGTTTCGTCTTGGAATACATAAAGAAATGATCCAATTAATCAAGATGTACAATGAAAAGCGTATGGATACGATTTTGCACTTTTCGACAAATATACTCTCTTTCATTATTCTAAGTATTTATTCTATTCTAGGCAAGAACGAACTTATTATTCTTAATTCTTGGGTTCAAGAATTCCTATATAACTTAAGCGACACACTAAAAGCTTTTTCTATTCTTTTAGTAACTGATTTCTGTATAGGATACCATTCTCACCGTGGTTGGGAACTACTGATTGTCTCTGTCTACAAAGATTTGGGGTTTGCTCATAACGATCAAATTATAGCGTCACTCGTTTCCAGCCTGCCAGTCATTCTGGATACAATTTTTAAATATTCGATTTTCAATTATTTAAATCGCGTATCTCCGTCGCTTGTAGTAATTTATCATTCAATGAAGGGCTGATGAAAAACGATCCACGGACCTAATTTGAATGTTTAGACAGAAGTAAACCACTCAACATCTTACTTTTTTTTTGATATACTTATCTATAAATAGCAGCATTGTGGGTAGGGAACTATGCTGTTTACCTACCTAATTTTATTGTATAAAATTTCGGGATCAACAATTGGACCATGCAAACTAGAAATACCCTTTCTTGGCTAAAAGAAGAGATTACTCGTTCCATCTCCGTATCGCTCATGATATATATAATAACTCGAGCATCCATTTCAAATGCGTATCCCATTTTTGCACAGAAAAGTTATGAAAATCCCCGCGAAGCGACTGGTCGTATTGTGTGTGCCAATTGTCATTTAGCTAATAAGCCTGTGGATATTGAGGTCCCACAGGCGGTACTTCCGGATACTGTCTTTGAAGCAGTTGTTCGAATTCCTTATGATATGCAAGTGAAACAAGTTCTTGCTAATGGTAAAAAGGGGGCTTTGAATGTAGGAGCTGTTCTTATTTTACCCGAAGGATTTGAATTAGCCCCCCCCGATCGTATTTCGCCCGAGATGAAAGAAAAGATAGGTAATCTATCTTTTCAGAATTATCGTCCCAATAAAAAAAATATTCTTGTGATAGGTCCTGTTCCTGGTCAGAAGTATAGTGAAATCACCTTTCCGATTCTTTCTCCAGACCCCACTATTAACAAGGATGTTCACTTTTTAAAATATCCCATATATGTGGGTGGAAACAGGGGAAGGGGTCAGATTTATCCCGATGGGAGTAAGAGTAACAATACTGTTTATAATGCTCCAGCAGCGGGTATAGTAAGCAAAATTATACGAAAAGAAAAGGGGGGGTACGAAATAACCATAACCGATGTCCCTGGGGGGCGTCAAGTAATTGATATTATACCTCCCGGGCCAGAACTTCTTGTTTTAGAGGGCGAATCCATCAAACTTGATCAACCATTAACGAGTAATCCTAATGTGGGTGGATTTGGTCAGGGGGATGCAGAAATAGTACTTCAAGACCCATTACGAGTCCAAGGCCTTTTTTTCTTCTTTGCATCCGTTAGTTTGGCACAAATCTTTTTGGTTCTTAAAAAGAAACAATTTGAGAAGGTTCAATTGTCAGAAATGAATTTCTAGATCTGCAGAATTTATCAACATTCTGTTTTGAAAAATAATTTTTTTTGTTGAAAATTATGGGTCATAAAAAATTGTTAAAAGCCTTTTGCTTTTGTTTCTATTCTTTTTCTATCTATATAAGATTTTTTGAATTACTTGTACCATATTTTTAGTATGATATGCACTGGACAGAAATATAGAAACGATGGATTATGATTATGTCATCTAGGAAAAAGAAATACAGTAATTTTTTCTTTCTTCGACTTTTACTTTTAAAAGCATCGATATAGCCTAACGCGGGAAGAAATGTTCTGAATGAATTAATCATTCAACTTTTTCAAAAGGGAACCGTACAAAAAAAGGGTGTAATGTAATTTCTTGAAATAGTTAAAATAGAAGACAAGGGGTAATCCGTTTTGTCATTTATTTGAATAAAGATAAAAAATTTGGATTATTGAGAACCCAATGGCCCCCCTCAAATTCGAAAAATAAGGGGGACCCCGGAGTTCTTACACTTTCATCTCTACGTTCATCCGATTACTAAAGGGATGAACCCAATCCGGAATATGAACCATAAAAGAAAATTCCTAGTAAACCGATCACAAGAATACCCGTTACAGTGCCTATTATCCAAAGAGGAATCCTTCCAGTAGTATCGGCCATTTATTTCACTTCCCTCCAAATTTAATCAAGCAGTCATGCTAGAGACAGAAACAGTCATAGATAATTATGAGATGATATCTTTCCGATGGGATAAGAAAATTCCCACGCTAATCAATTTATTATTGTACTATTCTCTTGTCGTCCATTAATTGAAGAAATAATTAGAAAACAAAACAGCAAGTACAAAAATGAGTAATAACCCCCAGTAGAGACTGGTACGATTCAATTCAACATTTTGCTCGTTCGGGTTTGATTGTGTCATAGTTCTATTATTAATTGTGATTGGAATTAGGTTTATCGTTGAATGAACTGCATTGCTGATATCGACCCCAAAAAGAAAACGGTAGGTACAGCTAGTCCGTGAACGGCCAACCAGCGCACTGTAAAAATTGGATAGATTCGATCTATGGTCATTGGAGCCTCCTAAAAAGATTTACTAAATTCATCGAGTTGTTCCAAAGAATCAAAACGTCCTGTTATTAAGGGAATTCCTTGTCGGCTCTCTGTAAAATATTCATTTGGGCGGGGGCTTCCAAATACATCGTAAGCTAAACCCGTGCTGACGAATAACCAACCTGCAATGAATAGAGAAGGTATAGTAATGCTATGAATGACCCAATATCGAATGCTGGTAATAATATCAGCAAAAGAACGTTCTCCTGTGCTTCCAGACATGCCGAACTCCACATATTCTTGTACAGTCAAAAGAAGATCGATTCCTTAAAAGATGAGATCAGAAAAGGAAATTCACCGAAATACAATCTTTGTGCGATCGTCAATATTTTACCAAGGGTTTCTTTAAAGTATGCCGAATCAGTATAGCTATCCTTCTTCTAACCCAGCAAGGTAACTAACTTTAATCGGTCTCCAATGGGGACCTAAAGAATTTCTTCTTTTTAGTTCTCACTAAAAAACCGTATTACTTTAGATTGGTTAAGATATGAATTCGGTGGGTTGCTTTCTAATAAAAATTCATGAACATGAAGTAAATTCTATGCGAAATCTGAAAATATACCACTCGCGGGGTGTGGAAAAAAAGTTTTTTTAGAATTTTTTTTTCATTCTTCTCCTTTTTTCATTAAATACTCTTTACTGAGTACACTTGTTACTCGATGATTAACCAATCCCTTTTCCTTAAAAAAAATTCTAATAATTAATCTCTACGATGCCCACCTTTTTGGCGTTGATCCAAACGCACTTTATTGATCCTTAACTAAAAAGCAAAAAGTTTTTTTTAATATGGAATATGTCAATTGAATATAGAAAGAAAAAGGAAACTCTAGAAAAGTATAGTAGAATATGAATTATGAGTTTTAGGATGTAGTTAGACCAAAAAAAGATTTGAATAAAGATTTTCTTTTTTCGAGCGGTCGGATCTACTCGAGGAATCCTTTTTCGCAATATTATGTAAATGAATCTACTAATAAAAAAAAAAAAATGAAAGAACCAGGATAAAAATCGAAAAAATTTTCCAATTTCATTTCGTAATGATTCAAAGAAATCTTAGTTGAATGGAGTTATACAACATAGTTTAGTTCTTATTATTATTATTTTTCTTTTTTTTCATTTAAAATGATTGATAAATTCAAAATTTTGAATTGAACTTATTCTTTAAATTTGTTTTTTTGTTTATCCTCATATCTTTCATTTAAATTAGGTAAATGCTTTACAAACATATGTAAAAAAAAAATGATTTAGCTCTTTCATGCCTACTTTAACGAGTTATTTCGGTTTTTTACTAGCAGTTTTAACTATAACCTCAGTTCTATTTATTGGTCTAAGCAAGATACGCCTTATTTGAAATTAATTGAATCGACAATTCAAAAAAAATTCTCCAGTATTTGATCTATTTTTAGTTCTTTACCGCGTAAACTTACAATTTTTTGTTATTGAGATTTGGGGCCAATATGGATTAATATTTAAGGATAGATATTACCTCTCTTTTTCCCTTTTTTAAACAAAAAAAAATGATTGAAATTTTTTTATTTGGAATCATCTTAGGTCTAATTCCTATTACTTTGGCTGGATTATTTGTAACTGCATATTTACAATACAGGCGTGGTGATCAGTTGGACCTTTAATTAATTAACACCTTTTTTGTTTTGACCTCCTTCGGATTAAAAAAAACAAGGCGGGGGGGTTCAATTTAGATTGCTCTTCTATTTTTTCATAAGTATTTAGCCCGAAGAAAAGAGTAATATAATCACGCTCTGTAGGATTTGAACCTACGCCATTGGGTTTTGGAGACCCACGTTCTACCGAACTGAACTAAGAGCGCTTTCTTATCAGAAAGAGAAAAAAAGATTCTTTTGAATCCTCAATCGTCTCAATTGCTATAACTAGAATATAGCATAAATAGGATAATTGGTGTCTATGCTCCTATCTCAAATGAATCTCACCTTATTGCTCGAAGACGAAGTAAAGGCTAGGGATGACAGGATTTGAACCCGTGACATTTTGTACCCAAAACAAACGCGCTACCAAGCTGCGCTACATCCCTTTCTTTCAATGGGTCTACAATGTCATTGTAGAGAATCCCCCTTTTGTTTTCCATCTATTTCTTTCCTTACTCTATTCCTATAACTAAAGTACCTTATGTTGTCATTTTGTCTTTTTTATTCTTTATTGGTCTCATATCATATAAGATAGTAATAAAACATACTAATAAAAAAGACTTATGTAATATTCTATGTACATAGAAGGAAATTAGTAAATACGCCATAAATTTCGTGAATGCTGGCGCAGAAGACATAGTGTCTTTTTATTTTCTTAAAAACCAAATCTCGTTGTACATTTCCAATTTTAATTCTGGATTCCGTATAGAAAAAGAATGCAAGTGGCCCTTAACCACATATAGATCTGATCATATATGTCATTATATTATGACATTATTAATATTCTATTTTGTATTACAGTAAATAATTATATTATTTATTACAATTTATAATTATTAGACTCAAGAAGAAAGAAAAGGGGGGTTTAAAATGCGAGATCTAAAAACCTATTTATCCGTGGCACCAGTAATAAGTACTTTATGGTTTGGTTCTTTAGCAGGCCTATTGATAGAAATTAATCGCTTTTTCCCGGATGCGCTAACATTTCCCTTTTTTTAGTTTTAAGCATTCATAGATGGGGGTGAAGAAGATTAGCGATACAATTCAATATATACCACTCCTTTCCCTTTTCATTTTTTTATTAGAAAACGTTATAAAAAAAAAGAGGAGAGGTTGATTCAATCTCAATGAAACTCGGAAGTCGGGCTCAGGCTTCAAATAAATAAACTTCATTTAAATTAAGAGAACGAAAGTGGAAAATGGAGTTAGGGCAAAAGTATCGTACAAGATATTTCAATGAAATAGCGTACTGCGATTCTTTCTAATCTAAATAGAGTTTCAAATTCTTGTATTACCTATTTTTTTTTTTTTTCTTATTTATTACTAGATTTTAGAAGATTTCTATTTATCTTGATTGCAACAAAATCTTTCAGAATTTGATTTCAAGTTAGTAATTTATAGTTTTTTCTTTCTTATTCGCGTCGGGTCTGAAAATAGAAAAGTGCAAACTCAAAAGGAGGTTCATGGCCAAAGGTAAAGCTGTCCGGATAAGGGTTATTTTGGAATGTACCACTTGTGTTCGAACCAGTGTTAATAATAAATCAAGAGGCATTTCGAGATATATTACTGAAAAGAATCGACATAATACGCCTAGTGCATTGGAATTGAGAAAATTTTGTTCGTATTGTTCCAAACATACGATTCATACGGAAATAAAGAAATAGAGGGAACCGATCATCTATGTCATACCTTTCCAAAGACGAAAGAGATGAAAAAAAAGAATAATATATAATAGAAATAGTTATTGTAACTATATATAATACGATATAGAATGAATAACATAGATAATAGTATTCTAGGTATTAATTATATTATCTATATAATTAATTAATAGATATTATTTAAATATATATAAAAGAAATAGAAACAAGAAAAAAATTTCATTTGATCGGATCACAAATCCTTTAGAAATTTGAAATTATAATTACCAAATATTCTTTTCGAAATAAGGAAAAAACCATGGATAAATCCAATCAATTTTTTAGTAAATCCAAACGATCTTTTAGTAAATCCAAGCGATCTTTTAGTAAATCCAAGCGATCTTTTCGTAGGCGTTTGCCCCCGATCCAATCGGGGGATCGGATTGATTATAATAACATGAGTTTAATTAGTCGATTTATTAGTGAACAAGGAAAAATATTATCTAGACGGGTAACTCGGTTGACTTTAAAACAACAACGATTAATTACTATTGCTATAAAACAAGCTCGTATTTTATCTTCGTTACCCTTTCTTAATAATAAAAAACAATTTGAAAAAAGGGGGTTGGTTGCTAGAACTGCTGGTCGTAGAACCAGAAAAAAATAGATTTCTTCTTCAAGGGAATCAAAATTCCAATCCGAACTCAACCCTAGATGGATGTTTTGTCCGAAAAATGGAAAAAACGAGATTTGATTGTTGTGTTCTAAGAAAAAAAAAGAATTGTGAAGAATAACTCTTTTTTTTGAACGTTTTGCTCAATTTACCTACTTGATCATATTATCATAGTATTTTACCATACTAATTTCTATCCTACCTTCCCGGAATTCATTTTCCAAAGAATTCCCCGGAAAGCATTCCGGCAAATTCACCTCATTTCTAAGGTGTGATTTCCAATCACATAAAGACAATTCCTATTTAATATAGTTATTTGTGCAAGTATTTTACGATTAAGAAGCAATTGTTTCTTATATAGATTGTTTATTAATCTACTATAACTTGAAAATACCATATTTTCACGAATTCCTGCATTTATTCGAGTGATCCACAAACGCCGAAATTGCCTTTTCTGTCTATCTCTATCCCCATCAGCCGAAGACAAAGCTCTTATTTTTTGTTGAATAATAGATCGATTAAGTCTTGCATGAGCCCCCTGAAAGCCTGAGGCGAATGAACGATCTTTTGTTCTACCCCTTCGAGCTGTATATCCTCGTTTAGTTCTGGTCATTGACTAAAGAAACTTTGATTAATAACTAATCGATTTATTTTCTTTCAGTTATTCTGGTACCTATTTCTCTCATAACAAAACGTATTCTTCCGATATATAAAAAAAAATTCCAGGGGCTTTTGCTACTATAACCTTCCCAACCACGATTTTTTTCTAAGCATTTCGCCTCGAAATAATAAAATTGCATTGATACTAGTACTAAGTATCAATGTAAAAAAAAAATAAGCAGTAAATAGAAATGGATAAAGAAATAGTGGGTTCCATCGTTTCTATGGTTTCTTAGTAAACGGTGAGGTCTTCTCTATACACCGGAGCTCCTTCTTTCATTTAATCAATGCTATTGTTAACTTGTACAGTTCACACTCTTTCGCTCTACCTCTGAATTATCCAGTAATAGGTCTTTCATAACGAGATCGATCTATACAGTAACGGTATTTAATTATGAAGATTAGCTAATTGGCGGACCCTCTAAGTCCGTTCTTGCAAGAGCAGTGCCAATTTTCAGCCTATTTAATTTAAATAGAAATTTCCCCTGCTTAATTGATAATCCTTTATTATCAATGGGGAATTTTTTCTCATTTGAAATTTCAACAAATTGAGGTGATTGAATTTCTACCGAGGAAAACCATAAATGGGATACACAATAGAAGGATAAATATAGATTTTTTTCGATATTGAAGAAAGTTTCTCCATTCTATACTATTTAGCCTTATCTGAGTCGATCACGAATAGTGGAAAATCACTTTTCTCTCTCTTGTCACAACTCATGATCTAAACGAGTCGCACATACACCCTAGTACACGTTCCTCGACGCTGAGGGCATCCCCTAAGAGCGGGGGCTTTTTTGCGATTTCTGACTGGCTGTCTTGTGTTTCTAATAAGTTGTTTAGTAGTTGGCATGTTGAATTGTATGGATAATAAGGCGGTTTAGATCGATCCTAACCGCATGATTATTATGAATTCCTTCTAGAATTAAAAAGAATATTAATGAAGATTAAATATCAAATCTGAAAGGCTTGGCCTAGTCGTTTCCGACTAGCCCCGCTCAGCAAACACCTCATCTAGTTCAACAGGTGCCCCTATATCATCAATAAGTTGATTCTTTTTCGCAGTTTGCGGTGTCATATAGCAATCTTTTTGTAAGAGCTTTTGTACGTCATACGACGATAGGCCCGTTTTGTCCTTATAAATCTCGGTAACATCCTTGCGGAAGGTGTCCATGTGGTTATGTTCCACCGCAAGAATTCCTGTTTTGGCTTTGAATCTATTAACCCAAGGTTGGTGCGTCATTATTCTCGCGTGCGGGAATGCACGGCGCTTTCCTCTTGCTCCCGCAGCCAGGATCAAAGATCCCATTGAAATCGCATCTCCTATGCAGATGGTATGCACCTCTGCCTTGATCATTTCCATGGTATTGATAATCGACAGTCCATTCGTTACCGAACCCCCAGGACAATTTATAAAAAGAAAAATATCAGCGGGACTCAGGAAAGATAGTTCTAGCAACGAAGCAATAAGATCATTGCTCACCTCGCTGTCAAGCTCCTCGGTGAGCAACAACACTCTGTGTTTTGCAAGTTCATCAAGCAGCTCCTCATCCAACTCGCTATCTCCATTTCCGTTTTCCTTCCAGTTTCCGTCGCCCCAACCCGGCAGCCCTATTCGCCGTGTCATACTAAGCTCTCTCCGACTTTTCTTTCAAATTTTTCTTTGTATTTCCATTTTTTTGTAAGAGGTGTAATAGAAAAAACTCTATATTACTATAATAATTAGAATTGATAATATCAAGTATGATATTTCATTTTTTTAGTCAATTTTAAAAACTAAATACTAAGTCCGTGACTAATCTATATATTTCTAATAGATAATATCTATACCCACAATAAATGAATAAAGTTACGTTTTTACTTCAAATTATTACTAATAGGTCCTTTAAATGATGAACAAATCCGTATGCATTACTCATGTAAAATGGGGTATTGCGTATTGGTACTTATTGAATATAGAATAGATCTGCTTCTCGTTGTTCCTACAAACCGAATTTTGTATTCTTACATTACCAAAACTAAATAAAGGAAGAGAAAAAAAGATTAATTCTTGCCCCAGGATAATCAAGTGAAAGGGGGGTCCATAACATGGTTTTCAGTGCAATAAAGTTACATAGTGTCTACTTTTCGTTGCTAAAGAGGTATTTCCATGGGTTTGCCTTGGTATCGTGTTCATACCGTCGTATTGAATGATCCCGGTCGTTTGCTGGCTGTTCATATAATGCATACAGCTTTGGTTGCTGGTTGGGCCGGGTCGATGGCTCTATATGAATTAGCGGTTTTTGATCCTTCTGATCCCGTTCTTGATCCAATGTGGAGACAAGGTATGTTTGTTATACCTTTCATGACTCGTTTAGGAATAACCGATTCATGGGGTGGTTGGAATATTATCGGGGGAACTATAACGAATCCGGGTATTTGGAGTTATGAAGGTGTGGCTGGGGCGCATATTGTGTTTTCCGGCTTGTGCTTCTTGGCAGCTATATGGCATTGGGTGTATTGGGATCTAGAAATATTTTGTGATGAACGTACAGGAAAACCTTCTTTGGATTTGCCTAAGATTTTTGGAATCCATTTATTTCTTTCAGGAGTGGCTTGTTTTGGGTTTGGCGCTTTTCATGTAACCGGCTTATATGGTCCGGGAATATGGGTGTCGGATCCTTATGGATTAACTGGAAAGGTACAAGCTGTAAATCCAGCGTGGGGTGTGGAAGGTTTTGATCCTTTTGTTCCGGGAGGAATAGCCTCTCATCATATTGCAGCGGGAACATTGGGCATATTAGCAGGCCTATTCCATCTTAGTGTCCGCCCCCCCCAACGTCTCTACAAAGGATTACGTATGGGAAATATTGAAACTGTCCTGTCTAGTAGTATCGCTGCTGTTTTTTTTGCAGCTTTTGTTGTTGCTGGAACTATGTGGTATGGTTCAGCAACAACACCGATTGAACTATTCGGCCCCACTCGTTATCAATGGGATCAAGGATATTTCCAGCAAGAAATATATCGAAGAATTGGTGCGGGATTAGCAGAAAATCAAAGTTTATCTGAAGCTTGGTCTAAAATTCCCGAAAAATTGGCTTTTTATGATTATATCGGAAATAATCCAGCAAAAGGTGGATTGTTCCGAGCAGGCTCGATGGACAATGGGGACGGAATAGCAGTTGGGTGGTTAGGACATCCTATCTTTAGAGATAAAGAAGGACATGAACTTTTTGTCCGCCGCATGCCTACTTTTTTTGAAACATTTCCAGTTGTTTTGGTAGATGGAGACGGAATTGTTAGAGCGGATGTTCCTTTTCGAAGAGCCGAATCAAAGTACAGTGTTGAACAGGTAGGGGTAATGGTTGAGTTTTATGGTGGCGAACTAAATGGAGTCAGTTATAGTGATCCTACTGCTGTCAAAAAATATGCTAGACGTGCTCAATTAGGTGAAATTTTTGAATTAGATCGTGCTACTTTGAAATCCGATGGGGTTTTTCGTAGTAGTCCAAGGGGTTGGTTTACTTTTGGACATGTTTCGTTTGCTCTGCTTTTCTTCTTCGGCCACATTTGGCATGGTGCTAGAACCTTGTTCAGAGACGTTTTTGCTGGTATTGATCCAGATTTAGATGCTCAAGTGGAATTTGGAGCATTCCAAAAACTGGGAGATCCAACTACAAGAAGACAAGCCGTTTGATACAACATTGCTCTATTTGAGTTGGCCTCTTTCCTTTGAATTCTAATCTAGCTCCTTTTTCTATATTAGATAGGGAATATAGGGGCAACGGTCCCAAATAAACAGGTATGGAAGTTATAATTGTAAACCACGATCGAATCTATGGAAGCATTGGTTTATACATTCCTCTTAGTCTCAACTCTAGGAATAATTTTTTTCGCTATCTTTTTTCGAGAACCGCCTAAAGTTCCAACGAAAAATTCCAAATAAAAGGATGAAACGCTTTTCATTAGCTTAATTCGTAATTGAAGTAATGAGCCTCCCATATGCAATAAATATATATGGGAGGCTCATTACTTCGACTAGTCTCCGTGTTCCTCAAAAGGATCTCTTAGTTGTTGAGAAGGTTGCCCAAAAGCAGTATATAAGGCATACCCAGTAAAACTTACAAGTAAACCAGATAGAAAGATGGCGACTAGGGTTGCTGTTTCCATTATTATCTAATATCAAGATTCTAATTTCAAGACTCCAATGGATCTATGATAAGATATTTTATCTTATACAACGGAATGGTATACAAAGTCAACAAAGCTCAATTAATACAAAATAGGATTTATGGCTACACAAAGTGTTGAGGGTGGTTCTAGATCTCGTCCAAGACGAACTGGTGCAGGGTCGTTATTGAAACCATTGAATTCGGAATATGGTAAAGTAGCTCCTGGATGGGGAACTACTCCTTTGATGGGCGTCGCAATGGCTTTATTTGCGATATTCCTATCTATTATTTTGGAGATTTATAATTCGTCCGTTTTACTAGATGGGATTTCAATGAATTAGATTTACGAGAAGTGCTAAGTCCTAGCTTTTCAATATTAAAGTAAGTCTCGGATTTTTTTCCCTCCCCCCCATTCGACTTTATTTTGGTAGTCCGATCGTGGAATTTCTTTTTTCTGTATTTCTGGAATATGAGTGTGCGACTTGTTAGGCTGGATCCTATTGATAGTACAGAGAATCGGTCTCTCATCTTGATAGAGATGGTTTTTTACTTCGTCAGATCCTTATTCTAGTATCTGGAGCACGGAATATATGAAATAGATTAGTAAGTATTAGAACTATGATTCATATTTAATATTCAGATCGCGCGACCGAACTCAAAAGGATTTGAAAGAATTCGAAGATACAAATTGAAAAATCCTTCTTCTTTGAAATTCTTTGTATATACTTATTTTTGTTTGCCTTGGATTTTTAGTCATTATTTTTATTCATTGAATAAGTGATGATACAATGATTCTTACTCAGGGAATCTTTGGACTACTTATATTAGTTTATAAGTTTTACTGAATCATCGCGGTTCTAGTATGGATCTCCGGTTTTAATCGATTTATAGGATCTTAACAAGAAAAATCCTATCATAATAAAGAAAAAAAGTAAGGCTGCATTACTTAACACATTACATACAAAGAAAAATACCAAATCAAGAAAAAATGGGTAACTAGAAGATTCAAGAGGCCTCTAATGATCAACATCCGAAAATCCACGAGCCAACTTGATATTTTGGCATTCTAACCGCAAAGAAAAGTTTTCGGATTTTTTTTTCTTTTACTATCGATATCTTCATCTTGAAAGAAGCTTCTTGAATCAATTAAGAAGTTTCTATTCCACTCATCCGTTTCAACTAATATTTGGGTCTTTCTGTTTGAGCTGTACGAGATGAAATTCTCATATACGGTTCTCGGAGGGGGAATTCCTCTGGTTTACCTATCTCAATAAAGTCTATGATTGGTTCGAAGAGCGTCTCGAGATTCAGGCTATTGCCGATGATATAACTAGTAAATACGTTCCGCCCCATGTCAACATATTTTATTGTTTAGGAGGAATTACACTTACTTGCTTTTTAGTACAAGTAGCTACGGGGTTTGCTATGACTTTTTACTATCGTCCGACCGTTACTGAAGCTTTTGCTTCTGTTCAATACATAATGACTGAAGTTAACTTTGGTTGGTTAATACGATCAGTTCATCGATGGTCGGCAAGTATGATGGTCCTAATGATGATCCTCCACGTATTTCGTGTGTATCTCACCGGCGGCTTTAAAAAACCTCGCGAATTGACTTGGATTACAGGTGTGGTTCTTGCTGTATTGACTGCATCTTTTGGCGTAACTGGTTATTCCTTACCCTGGGACCAAATTGGTTATTGGGCAGTCAAAATTGTAACGGGTGTGCCAGACGCTATTCCTGTAATAGGATCTCCTTTGGTAGAGTTATTACGTGGAAGTGCTAGTGTAGGACAATCCACTTTGACTCGTTTTTATAGTTTACATACTTTTGTATTACCGCTTCTTACTGCCGTCTTTATGTTAATGCACTTCCCAATGATACGGAAGCAAGGTATTTCTGGTCCTTTATAGAGAATATAGATCAGAGATATTTGGAATGACTCATTGCGCTTGGGGGAGGAAAAATAGTATTTTATTGCTATAAATATGGATTATTGAAAAGAATAAGACATATATTTGGATAGTTCCCTTCAACTCAAATAATTATATTATTTAGTTGACATGAATAGTTGAAGGGAATTCCACGAAAAGAAAGGTGGATTATGGGAGTGTGTGACTTGGACTACTGATTTGGCTATGCAGATATATTACTTTATCCGCCACATTGAAATTAAAAACCAAATGTGTCTTTGTTTCAACCACTGTGTAAGCCTCATCCAGAGGATAGGCTGGTTTGTTTGAAGAGAATTTTTTCTATGATCACATCGAATCATGCCGTGTATTCGCAGACTCCGTAAAATCCAGTAAAGTAGAATAAGTGATGTAGTCGAATCCACAATCCATATTCTCTTTTATTAGTTTTCCCTACGCATACTTAATTTACTTAATTTTCTCTTGAATACTTTATGTTTAATAGACGTAGACTTAATAGTACGGAAATGTAGTCATTTCCTCTGCATCGACCTAATTTAGGATACTATCGGAGTGAAACAAGAGATCTAAAGAATAAGAGAGGCTAAACTATATTAGTAACAAGTAAATCCTTTGTA